TAACTTCCATCTTGAAAGTTATGTGGCATTTTTATAAGATATCCGCGATTTCTCTCGATTTCTAATCCAATACACAAATTAATTGGTTCTGCCAAGCTAGCTATATGTTGTGTATTGTCGACGATTTCTACATAAGGCGGTAAGATTATATCTTGAGCAGTTACATATCCGGGGCCCCTGACGCAAATCGACGCGCCACAAGTTCCATATAGATTACTTCTCAATACAATTTCTTTCAAATTCATTATAATTTCGTGGACCGATTCTTGAATACCCGTTATAGTCGAATATTCATGGGGGACATTCTCAGATTTTACACGTGTGATACATGTTCCTTCTATTTCTCCAAGTAAAGCTCTTCGCATCGCAATGCCTATTGTGTCGGCTTGTCCTTTCATAAGTGGAGACAGAACAAAGCGCCCATAATAAAGACGTTTACTGTCTGTTCTTGATTCAACACACTTCCACTGTAGTGTCCGAGTAGATACTGTTACTTTCTCTCGAACCATAGTAATAATATTTTATTTGATTGAATTATTTATTTCTCTTGTTTCTCTTGAAATTTATTCACTCTTTATTTCTACACACGTCTTTTTTTGGGAGGTCTACAGCCATTATGTGGCATGGGGGTTACATCCCGCACAAAAGTTAATAGTATACCACTTCTACGAATAGCTCGTAATGCGGCGTCTCTTCCGAGACCGGGACCTTTTATCATGACTTCGGCTCGTTGCATACCTTGATCTACTACTGTACGAATAGCATTTGCCGCTGCTGTTTGAGCGGCAAAGGGCGTCCCCCTTCGCGTACCCTTGAATCCACAAGTACCGGCCGAGGACCAGGAAACCACCCGACCCCGTACATCTGTAACCGTGACAATAGTATTATTGAAACTTGCTTGAACATGAATAACTCCCTTTGGTATTCTACGTGTACTTTTACGTGAACCGATACGTACATTTCTACGTGAACCAACTCTCGGTATAGCTTTTGCCATATTGTATCATCTCATAAATATGAGTCAGAAATATATGGAATATATCCATTTGATGTCACAACAGATTCTTTATTTGTACGTTGAGCCCTTTAGTGAGTCTGATTATCCTTGTCTTTGTTTATGTCTCGGGTTGGAGCAAATTACTCTAATGCGTCCCCGTCTGCGAATTAGTCGACATTTTTCACAAATTTTACGAACAGAAGCTCTTATTTTCATATTTTTAATTCCTTATCTTAATTCTGAATCTACTTCTTGGTAGAAAATAAGTTTCTTGCAATTTTTCATCTCGAATCGTATTGAATAAAAACCACCTAATCTTTCGAATCCTTGTTTCGGAGTCGATAAATTATACGTCCTCTGGTTGAATCATAACGACTTACTTCAATTTTGACTTTATCTCCTGGCAGTATCCGTATAAAACTACGTCGGATCTTTCCTGAAACATAACCTATAATCAGATCTTCATTATCTAACCGAACCCGGAACATGCCATTGGGAAGCGATTCAGTAATTAAACCCTCATGAATCCATTTTTGTTCTTTCATTTCAGGTAAAGCCCCCTTGAAGTATCAACTAATGTAGGAGAAACGCTATTAGACAACTAGACAACTCACCCGTTATCTTTTTTTTTACAAATAGGAAGAGGTTTCGGATCCCATTTGGATATTAAAAGGATTACCATATATAACATAAAATTTCTCCGCCGATTCTTTCTAGGCGAGCCTCCCGGTCTGTCATTATACCTCGAGAAGTAGAAAGAATTACAATCCCCATTCCACCTAAAATTCTAGGAATTTGTTGAGAGTTAGAATAGATTCGCAGGCCGGGTCGGCTAATCCGTTTTAAATTTAAAAAATTTCTATAGGTATGTAGTCTTTTCCTATTCCTTCTATTATGTCGCAGGGTTAAAACCAAAAAATTTTGGTTTTTTTCTCGATGTTTTCTGACATTTTCGATAAAACCTTCTCGGAAAAGTATTTTAACAATATTTTCGTTAATATTAGTAGATGCTATGCGAACAACTCTTTTTCTATCCATATCAGCATTTCGTATAGAGGTTAGTATCTCAGCAATAGTGTCTCTACCCATAATGAACTAAAATTTTTTTGCTTCAAAGTTGGATATAATTAACATGTTTTTACTTTTTTTATTGGTTTCTAAATATGCACTTTTCAAGGTATATGCGTGAGACATAATCTACGAGTGAATCTAGTTCTTAATCTATTTCTTTTCAAATACCCCAAAAATAGCAGGATCTCTTTTTTTTATAATACCTCGGGAGCTAATGAAACTATTTTAGTAAAATTGAATTGTCTCAATTCTCGGGGGATTGCACCAAAAATTCGAGTTCCTTTTGGATTTCCTTCTTGATCAATCACAACTGCAGCATTATCATCATATCGTATTATCATACCGCTGTCACGTTTAAGTTCTTTACAGGTACGAACAATTACAGCTCTGACTACTTCTGATTTTTCTAGGGGCATATTTGGTACTGCTTCTTTGATCACAGCAACAATAACGTCACCAATATGAGCATATCGACGATTACTAGCTCCTAAGATTCGAATACACATTAATTTTCGAGCCCCGCTGTTATCCGCTACATTTAAATGGGTCTGAGGTTGAATCATATGAATTTGAATTTTTGAGTCTATTCTTTCAATGCAAAGGATGAAGAAAATAAAAGAAATATTGTTTGTCTAAAAAAAGAAACCTGCGGGTTTCTTTCATTCCCAAGACTCATTTCTGTTGGTTCTACATTTTTATCCCGAAATAAGAAATTGAGTTCGTATAGGCATTTTGGATGCTGCTATTAAAATAGCCCTTCTAGCTATATTTTCAGTTACTCCACCCATTTCATATAGTATTCGCCCCGGTTTAACAACAGCTACCCAATATTCAGGGGATCCTTTCCCAGAACCCATACGTGTTTCGGCGGGTCTTATTGTAACTGGTTTGTCTGGAAATATACGGACCCATATTTTTCCACCACGGCGTGCATTTCGTGTCATTGCTCGTCGACCTGCTTCGATTTGTCTAGATGTGATCCAAGCAGGTTCAAGCGCTTGAAGAGCATATTTACCGAAACAAATATGATTACCTCGATAAGATATTCCCTTCATTCGTCCTCTATGTTGTTTACGGAATCTAGTTCTTTTGGGGTTATAGTTGATGGTTGTTTCGAAATTCCATCTCTACTACAGAACTGGACGTGAGATTTTCACCTCATACGGCTCCTCGCGAATAAAAGGATTCCAAATGGAATTTCAATTAATTTGAATAGATATAGATATTAGAACATTTTTATAAAAAAATTTATAAAAAAATCGTTTTTTTCTAACGTCCTACTAAATCTTGATTTTATTTTGTCTTTTATTCAAGTTTACCAATTCAAATTCAAAAAAAAAAAGTTATCGCGGGCGAATATTTACTCTTGCAATCTCTATTTCAGTCCTAGCATTTGTTCCTCATTTCTCCGAATAGATGAATTTATTTCCGGTTCATTTCGCCATCCCAACTAGTGAATCATTAAGGTTCATTTGTTCAATAAAATCTTTTACATTCACAGGTTCCTTCGTCCCCACCACTTCGTACTAAATGGTTAGGTCAGAATTCTACAACGAAGCTTCTAATCCAATTTATTCTTGAGTCAACCTTCTTAGTCTTAATTGACTCGAAGCTCTTGAGTTTTTTCTTCTATAAGAAGGATTCATTTCATATTTCATTATGGATGAATCAATTAGTATTGATGCTTTATTACACTGTCTTTTATGAGATGACTCATAGACCTTACATATTGGAATTCTATATCATTGATATTTTTTTTCTCTCTTTCTCTCGCCCTTCCATTTATCCACACTCTTGTTCTGTATTTTGCTTTAAACTTAGAATTAATTAAAGTTTAATTCTAAAAAAAATTTCAGTTGCTACAAAGATATGACCGATTTGGCATATCTTGACAGGTTCTTTAGATCCAGATAATATGAAGCGATGGGTTGGTTTTCATACTACCGGGCCGATCTTAATCCCAACCCCCTAAAAATAAAAAATAAAAAAACCAACGAGTCACACACTAAGCATAGCAATTATATCAAAACAAAAGGTTAATCGAATTTTTATTTAACCCTATAGAATTAAAAGAATTAAAGAATTTCTTTGATTGGCCAGAAAAAGAATGAACAAGTTTCTCTTAAATTTGTTCTATCAACGGAAAAACAATGAAAGTTTTTTTATTCCTCTTCCTTGTCTATAAAAATCCAAATTTTGATGCCTAATACCCCATAGATAGTCCGAACTGTATAGGAACAATAATCAATTTTAGCTCGAATGGTTTGTAGGGGAACCCTGCCCTCTCTGATCCATTCGACACGTGCAATTTCTTTTCCGTCGATACGCCCCGCAATTTGTACTTGAATTCCTTTTGTATCTGCTTGTTCAGTTAATTCAATAGCTTTTTTCATTGCTTTTCGAAATGAAACTCTATTCTTTAATTGTCCGGCTATAAATTCTGCAAGAATATTAGGATTTCCGTAAGGTTTTGCAATTCTTGTGATATCAATGTTAAGTTTTCGATTCACATAATGAAATTCTTTTTGTAGATTCATCTGTAATTCTTCGATTCCTCGCGGCCTACTTTCGATTAATAACTTCGGGAATCCCATAAAGATTATGACCTGGATCAAATCGATCCTTTTTTGAATCTCTATGCGGGCAATTCCCTCGGCACCAGAGGCTATTCTCATATTCTTTTGAACATAATTTTTGATAAAATCTCTGATTTTTTGATCTTCTTGTAGACCCTCAGAATAATTTTTTGGTTGTGCAAACCAAAGGGAATGATGACTTTGGGTTGTACCAAGTCGGAAACCAAGTGGATTTATTTTTTGTCCCATACTACCTCACTATTATACGCATCATGATATACCCTAGTTGTCTTTTTCCATCTAGGGTTTTTTAACGAATAGAAAGATATCTCCTCATATTCATCTAAAGATATATC